GTTTTAAATGTTTAATTTTTTAGCATTGAGAAATTCATAAAATTTTTAGTAGAAGTTTTCAGGCTAAAATTTGCGGTATTTGTGCAATGCATTAATGCATTGTGCATGTATATATATACAATGCGGATGGCTAACCCATATTTCAACTCGTTAGCTGGCACGTTCTCGGGCCTTCCTTGGTTTCGGGGTTTGACAAGGATAACAGGATTCGCTGAGCGTAGGGGGTAGGGGGGTTTGTCGCGCAAAAGCCAAAAGGGGGGATATATAAGGATAAGTTGAAGAAGTGATGTATATGTTATGCACTTGAGATATTAATATGTAATTCTTAAGTTATGTCATTTAATAATTAACCTAATTTAACTCATTCAAGGAATAGTTCGACCTTAATATATTAATTGTGCTTGCACTCTGAAATGCAAAGTGAAAGGAAACCTAAAAAGAGAACCCTATGCATATAAGAGAACGCCCGGCATGTTGGGTAACGAGGAGTATGTAATTACACCAGTAACCGGATGCCAATTTAATCACCGAGGGTGGAGTAAATAAGTCAAGTACGTGAGATTGAAACCAGATACAAGGAATAGTTCACAGTATACCATCCCTACATATTGTGTCCCTGATTCTATCATTAATAGTATGCATTTATATCAACCAGTTGGTGGTCTCTTACTACATTAATAATTTTAAGATAAATCTTAGCTGGGTAATTCAAGGAAAATTTTGAGTGCCATATTTAAGGGATTAATCTATTTCCCAGGTTAGAATAAATTATTTCTGAGTTTTAATAATTTGGTTTATGGTTTTCTTAGACGTTAGTACTTGCTTTGGGGTTAAAATAAATGAATGGTGATAATACATATATTAGTACTAATACATTATGTAATATTATACATAATATGTACTAGTACATACATGTTACTATCAGAAGATAGTTTAATTTAGAATTCTGGCTTTGGGAGCCAGGGGTGGGAGTTAAAATCTCTCTCTTCTGGGCGCTAGGGGGGAATTTAACCTCCGATCTTCGGATTACAAGACCGATGCTTTAATACTAAGCTACTAGGGCAAGCTCATTTTAGTGCTTTATTTTCTACTCATCCTGCTAGTGGGACAAGCACAAGGAAAAGTGCAAAATATAGAATTGATGCTACCTGACCAATAATGACGTATGGGTGTTCTACAGGCATACCTCCAATTCATGTTAAAATTAGTATGTCTGCCACAAGTGTTCAAAATAAAAATTGGGTAATCGGGCGGAATGTAAGTCCTCGTTGTTTAGAGGTGTGTAAGATTGGGACTACTATTAGGATTAGAATAGAGAATAATAGAGCAAGAACACCTCCTAATTTATTTGGGATGGATCGTAGGATGGCGTAGGCAAACAGGAAATATCACTCTGGTTTAATGTGGGGTGGGGTTACCATCGGGTTGGCTGGTGTAAAATTGTCTGGATCTCCTAGGAGGTTGGGAGAAAATAGTGCTAGTGATGTTAAGGCTAGCAGTATAATTACGAATCCAAGGAGGTCTTTGTATGAAAAATAGGGATGAAAGGAGATTTTATCTGCATCGGAATTTAGGCCGGCGGGGTTGTTCGATCCCGTTTCGTGGAGGAATAGTAGGTGGAGTAGCGTCGCGGCGGCAATAATGAATGGCAATAAGAAGTGGAATGCGAAGAATCGTGTTAGTGTTGCATTGTCTACTGAAAAGCCCCCTCAGATCCATTGAACAAGTGTGTCTCCTATGTAGGGAACTGCTGAGAGGAGATTTGTAATCACTGTAGCCCCTCAAAAGGATATTTGTCCTCATGGAAGGACGTAGCCGACAAAGGCTGTTATTATGACTAACAGAAGTAATACCACTCCGATGTTTCAGGTTTCTTTATAGAGGTATGATCCGTAGTATAGGCCGCGGGCGACGTGTATATAAATACAGATGAAAAAGAATGATGCTCCATTAGCATGAAGATTACGAATGAGTCAGCCGTAGTTTACGTCTCGGCAGATGTGGGCTACTGACGAAAATGCGGTTGAAATGTCTGAGGTGTAATGCATGGCTAGGAATAGCCCTGTTAGAATTTGTGTAATTAAACATAGTCCTAGAAGGGACCCGAAGTTTCATCATACTGAAATATTAGACGGTGTTGGTAGGTCAACTAGTGCATCGTTAGCGATTTTTATTAGAGGGTGGGTTTTTCGTAGGCTTGCCATTATTGTTCTTGTAGTTGAACTACAACGGTGGTTCTTCAAGTCATTGGTCTCGGTTAAAATCCGAGCAAGAATTATGACCTATTTTATGTTTATGTTACTGGTGGCTTTGATTGTGGGTTTAATTGCTGTTGCTTCTAATCCAACTCCTTATTTTGCTGCTTTAGGTTTGGTGGTGGCAGCGGGGGTTGGGTGTGGTATTTTAGTTGGTTCTGGGGGGTCTTTTTTGTCTTTAGTTCTTTTTTTAATTTATTTAGGTGGGATGCTTGTAGTATTTGCTTATTCGGCAGCCTTGGCTGCTGAGCCTTTTCCAGAGGCCTGAGGGAGTCGCTCCGTTGCAGGTTATGTACTGATTTATTTGCTAGGGGTAGTTTTAATGGCCGGGGTGTTTTGAGGGGGGTGATATGAAGGTTCGTGGGTAATAATTGATGGGTTGAAGGAGTTTTCTATGTTGCGGGGGGACGTCGGAGGGGTGGCTGTCATATATTCTTTTGGGGGGGCAATATTAGTCACTTGTGCTTGGGTATTGCTTTTGACACTGCTTGTTGTACTGGAATTAACTCGGGGGCTAAGCCGTGGAACTCTTCGTGCAGTTTAGATAATTGTTAAAAGAATGGCCAGGGTTATTGTTAGAAGGAAGATAGTTAAATATGTTTTAATTATTCCTCGCTGAGTGTCGCTTATAATTTTTGATATTATTATTTGGGCTAAGGTTAACCCTTTTGGCCCCGACATTTCAAATCATGTTTGGTCTAGTTTATTGGCGACCGATTGCCCCAGAATGAGGTTAAGCTTTGGGGGTATTCGGTGAATTAGTGCTGGGAAATACCCTAATATATTTGAGAAGTTGTGTGAAAATATTGTAGGAGTAATTTTAACTTGTTTATTAGTTAGGGCCGTAAGTTCTATGGCTACTAGCAATCCAATAATGGTAACTATGAGGGCCGCTAATTTTAGGGTCAGAGGTATTGTTATAACAGGTGTTTTTGGAGGTAGGAAGTTGGAGGTAATAATAAGTCCTGCAACAATGCTCCCTCAGGCAAGTCGTTTAATGGGGTTGATTACTAGTGGGTTGTTTTCATTAATGGGGGATAGTGGGAGGAATCGCGGGGATCCTATGGTAACAAAGAAAACGACTCGAAAGCTGTAAACTGCGGTGAATGATGTAGCAATAAGCGTAAGGATTAGGGCTCAGGCGTTAAGGTGTGAGGTGTTTAGGGCCTCAACAATGGCATCTTTTGAAAAGAAGCCTGCAAGGAAGGGGGTCCCTGTTAGTGCTAGGCTCCCGATTGTGAGGTAGGTTGAGGTGGCTGGCATAAGGTTGTTAAGGCCCCCTATTTTGCGGATATCCTGTTCGTCATTAAGGCTATGAATAATTGACCCTGAGCACAGGAATAGTATAGCTTTGAAGAAGGCGTGGGTGCAGATGTGTAGGAATGCGAGTTGTGGTTGGTTTAGCCCAATTGTAACTATTATTAGGCCTAATTGGCTGGATGTTGAGAAAGCCACAATTTTCTTAATGTCATTCTGGGTTAGGGCACAGGTGGCTGTAAATAGGGTGGTTAGGGCTCCTAAGCATAGGCAAATTGTCAGTGCGGTTTGATTGTTTTCTATAAGGGGGTGGAGGCGAATTAGTAAAAAGATCCCGGCCACGACTATAGTGCTAGAGTGGAGTAGGGCAGATACTGGTGTAGGGCCCTCCATGGCAGAGGGGAGCCACGGGTGCAGGCCAAATTGGGCCGACTTCCCTGTTGCTGCTAGGATAAGTCCCATCAGAGGGATTGTTATATCAAAATTTTTTGACAGAAAGAAGATTTGTTGAATTTCTCAGGAGTTAAAATTTATTGCGAATCACGCCATGCTCAGGATTAATCCAATATCACCTACTCGGTTATAAATAACAGCTTGCAGGGCTGCTGTATTAGCATCTGCTCGTCCGTACCACCACCCAATTAGGAGAAAGGATATAATTCCAACCCCCTCTCAGCCAATAAATAGTTGGAATATATTGTTCGCAGTAACAAGTGTAATTATTGCTACTAAAAATAATAGTAAATATTTAAAGAACCGGTTCATGTTGGGGTCCGAGTGTATATATCATAGTGCAAACTCTAAAATAGACCAGGTGACGTAAAGAGCAATGGGTGTGAAAATAAGGGAATAATGGTCGAATTTAAAGCTAATGTTCGTGTCGAATATGTGTGTGTTCATTCAGTGTCAGTTTGTGGTAACACTTTCTAGTCCTTGATCCAGAAATATTATTAGTGGCAGAAGGCTAATGAAAAATGCGGTGCTGACAGCGGTTTTTACATGTGTATTTGCTCAGTCCATTTTGCGTGGTTGAGGACTTAGTGTTGTTAATAGCGGAATAATGAGGATTGTGGTAACTAAAATAAGCGAGGAGGACATAATTAGTGTTGTTGGGTTCATAGCTTCCACTTGGATTTGCACCAAGAGTTTTTGGTTCCTAAGACCAACGGATGAGCTGTTATCCTTCAGAAGCGTGAGGAAGCCGTGGACTTTAACCACGGTGCATAAGGATTAGCAGTACTTATTGATTTCTGTCCTTCCTTGGTGAGTAAGGGGATTTTAACTCCTGTCTTTAGAATCACAATCTAATATTTTAGTTAAACTATACTTACTAATAGCATCAACCTCATATTAGTTCTGGTTTTGCTACAAGAAGAATTACGGGAATTAGATGAAGGGCTATTAGTAAGTGTTCTCGGGTGTGGAAGGGTTGAAGTTTCATAATGTGATTTGGTGTTGGGCCTCGTTGAGATATTAAGAACATGTAGAGTGAATAACCCGCTGTAATTAGGGTGCCTGCCCCTGTTAGCGCGATAGTTCAAGGGGATCAGTTAAACAGGGTTGTAATAATTATTAGTTCCCCTATCAGATTAGGTAGAGGGGGGAGCGCCAGGTTAGCCAGGTTGGCAATGAATCATCAAACTGCTGTTAATGGGAAAATTAGTTGTAGTCCCCGGGCTAAAATTATGGTTCGACTGTGGGTTCGTTCATATGCTGTGTTAGCCAAGCAAAACAGTATTGAGGATACTAGGCCGTGGGCAATCATTAGGATAATTGCCCCTGAAAACCCTCATGGGGTTTGAATCAAAATGCCCCCCGCCACGAGTCCTATATGGCTGACGGATGAGTAGGCGATTAATGACTTGAGATCGGTTTGTCGTAAACAAATAGATCCTGTTATGATGATCCCCCATAATGCTAAAATAATAAACGGGTAGACTAATTCTTTTGAGAGTGGGTCTAGTATAATTATCATTCGTATTATCCCATATCCCCCCAGTTTTAATAGTACTGCTGCTAGTACCATAGATCCTGCAACAGGGGCTTCTACGTGTGCTTTTGGGAGCCATAGGTGAACGCCATACAGTGGTATTTTTACTAGAAATGCAATAAGACAGCTGGCTCATCAAATTTTATGACCTCAGGAATGTAGCATAAGTGGTTGAGAGTATTGAATTACGAGTATAGATAGGGTTCCAGTGGATTGTTGGAGCAGGAGTAGTGCAACTAGGAGTGGTAGAGAGCCTGCTAGTGTATAAAATAAAAAGTAGGTCCCTGCATTTAATCGCTCAGTCTGGTTTCCTCATCGGGTGATGATAATTAGGGTTGGAATTAGTGTGGCCTCAAATATAATATAAAATATAATGATTTCTGTGGCCCCGAATGCCATAATTAAGAAGGTTTGTAGTGAGGCGAGCAGGGTGATGTAGAGGCGTTGTCGGTTGATGGGCTCTGGGTTAATGTGATTTTGACTGGCTAAAATTATAAATGGTAACAGTCAACATGTTAGTACTAATAGGGGTGTTGATAGGGGGTCTGTACCTAAATATATATTAGATATAGTCCAGCCGGTTTCGGATGTTCATTTTAGTCATGTAAGACTTACAAGGGCAATTAATAGGCTGTGGGTAATTGTGCCTGTTCATAGTCATTTTGGGGAGATCAATCAGATTGTGGGGAATAGTATAATTGTAGGGATTAGTACTTTTAGCATTGTAGGAGATTAAGGTTTTGTAGGCGATCAGTCCCGTGGGTTCGAGCTGTGGCTACTAGTAGTGCGAGGCCCGTACTCGCTTCGCAGGCGGAGAAGGCTAGTAAAAGCATAGGAGCCGTAGAAAAACTTGTAGATTCGAATTGTAGTGTTCATAGGGCCAGTGCAATAAATAGGGATAGTATTATACCTTCTAAGCATAGAAGTGCGGAGAGTAGGTGAGTGCGGTGGAATGCTAGTCCTATTAGTCCTAGAATAAATGCTGAACTGAAGCTGAAATGTACTGGTGTCATAAGGGGGTCGTGGACTTAAACCACAATTTTCTGAGCCGAAATCAGAGGTCTTTTTTGGACTAACTCCCTTATTCTGCTCATTCTAAGCCCCCTTGGGTTCATTCGTAAATTAATCCTAAGGTTAGAAGAATAAGAACTGTAGTTGCTCAAAAGAATGTTCCTGTGGGGTTGTGAAGTTGGTCACCTCAGGGGAGAGGGAGGAGGAGGGCAATTTCTAGGTCAAATAGAAGGAATAGGATAGCGACTAGGAAAAACCGTAGGGAAAATGGTAGCCGGGCGGATCCTAATGGGTCGAATCCACATTCGTAGGGGGAAAGCTTTTCTGCATCCGGGTTTATCTGGGGGAGTCAAAATGATACGACCGCTAGAACTGAGGATAGGGCCATTGTAATAATAAGAATGGTTGTGATTAAATTCATTATCTTTCCTTGGGGTTTAACCAAGACTAAATGATTGGAAGTCACTTGTACTAATTTAAATACTAGAAAGATATGAGCCTCATCAGTAGATGGATACGTAAAGGAATAGTCAGACTACGTCGACAAAATGTCAGTATCAAGCAGCGGCTTCGAAGCCGAAGTGGTGTTCAGATGTGAAGTGATATTGGATTTGGCGAAGGAGGCAAACGGCCAAGAAGGTTGAACCAATAATTACATGGAGTCCGTGGAATCCTGTGGCTACGAAGAATGTGGATCCGTACACTCCGTCTGCGATTGTGAAGGGGGCTTCATAGTATTCTATGGCTTGTAGCGCGGTGAAGTATAGTCCTAGAAGGATTGTAAGTCCAAGGGATTGAATAGCCTGTTTTCGTTCTCCTTCTATGATGCTGTGATGGGCTCATGTGACTGTTACACCAGATGCTAGTAGAACTGCTGTATTAACGAGGGGAACTTCAAATGGGTCTAGTGTAGTAATTCCTGTTGGTGGTCAGCATCCTCCAAGCTCAGGGGTTGGGGCCAGGCTTGAGTGATAAAAAGCTCAGAAAAACCCAAGGAAAAAGAAAACTTCTGAGGTAATAAATAGAATTATGCCATAACGTAGGCCTTTTTGTACTGGTGGCGTGTGATGTCCTTGGAAGGTTCCTTCTCGGATGATATCACGCCATCATTGGAATATTGTAAGAAGTAGGAGAATTAGTCCAAGGGTTATTAGCGTTGTTGAGTGGAAGTGAAACCAGATTGCTAGGCCGGATGTTATTAATAGGGCGCCTACGGCTCCGGTTAGTGGTCATGGGCTAGGATCAACCATATGAAATGCATGTGCTTGGTGTGCCATTAAACGTTTTCTTGTAAATAGAGGCTTAGTAGAAGTACAAACACATAGGCTTGGATTATTGCAACCGCAACCTCTAGAAGCGTGAGGAGGAACAGGACAGCGGCTGTTAGAATTGCTACTGTTGGTATTATAGGTAGTAGTACGAATACTGCTGTGGCGATAAGTTGAATTAGTAGGTGGCCTGCAGTTAAATTTGCTGTAAGTCGCACTCCAAGGGCTAGAGGTCGAATGAATAGGCTAATTGTTTCGATAATAATCAGTACTGGAATTAGTGGAACTGGGGTTCCTTCTGGTAGAAGATGACCAAGGGCTACTGTTGGTTGATTACGCATGCCAATAATCACTGTAGCAAGTCACAGTGGCACGGCAAATCCCATGTTTAATGATAATTGGGTGGTGGGTGTAAAGGTATAGGGGAGAAGGCCAAGTATGTTAATAGTGATAAGGAATACTATTAAGGAGGCAAATAATAGGGCTCACTTATGTCCTCCTACATTTAAAGGCAGTAGAAGTTGATTGGTGAAACGGTTGATGAATCATGTTTGAAGGGTAATAAGTCGATTATTTAGCCACCGAGATGGGGGGGTTGGGAATAAGATTCATGGTAATGCGATTGCAATGGCAATAAGGGGGATGCCTAGGAAGGAGGGGCTTGCAAATTGGTCAAAAAAGCTCATTATCATGGTCAGTCTCAAGGCTCAGTTTTGTGTTTTTCTTCGCTTATTGGGGCGGGTTCGTTGGGTGTTGTATGATTTAAGATTTTAGTCGGGATAATGGTGAGAAAAATGATTCATGAAAATACTAGAATGGCGAATCAGGGGTTAGGGTTTAACTGGGGCATTTCACTAGAGGTGGTCGGTAGTCACCAAACTTTGGCTTAAAAGGCCAACGCTTTGTCCAATAATTAGCTTTCTAGTGAGGCGTCTTCTAGTATTAGTGAGGATCAGCTTTCAAAGTGTTCTAGTGGAACGGCTTCAACTACGATTGGTATAAAGCTGTGATTGGCCCCACAGATTTCAGAGCATTGTCCATAGAACACCCCCGGTCGTGAGGCAATGAAGGCAGTTTGATTTAGTCGTCCGGGTACTGCGTCCATTTTTACGCCGAGAGATGGTACGGCCCAAGAGTGAAGCACATCTTCAGCAGATACTAACACACGAATTGGTGACTCTATCGGAACTACTATTCGGTGGTCCGTTTCTAGTAGTCGAAATTGGCCTGGTGTGAGGTCTTGAGTTGGGATTATGTAGGAGTCAAAGCCCAGGTCTTCATAGTCTGTATATTCGTAGCTTCAGTACCACTGGTGTCCTATGGCTTTAATTGTTAGGTGGGGGTCATTAATTTCGTCTATAAGGTATAGAATTCGAAGGGATGGTAGAGCAATCAAAACTAGGATTACAGCTGGTAAAACGGTTCAAACAATTTCGATTTCTTGGGAGTCTAGGATATATTTATTGGTAAGTTTAGTGGAAACTATTGCAATAATAATGTATAACACTAAAGTGCTAATTAAAAACACAATTATTAGGGCGTGGTCGTGGAAGTGGAGAAGTTCTTCTATAACGGGTGATGCCGCGTCTTGGAATCCTAGTTGTGTGGGATGTGCCATTAAGCCTGGGGCTTAAGACATACAGGGATTTAACCTGTAATACCATCTTGACAAGGTGGTGTAATTTGCATTTTACTAATGTCTTTAGAAGAAAGTGACAGAGTGGTTATGTGACTGGCTTGAAACCAGTACATGGGGGTTCAATTCCTTCCTTTCTCGTTAGTTTGATTGAACTCGGACAAATGCTGGCTCTTCAAATGTGTGGTAGGGTGGAGGGCAGCCGTGAAGTCATTCTACGTTTGTCATGGTTAGCTCTACTGAGGAGACTTCCCGTTTGGCAGCAAAGGCTTCTCAGAGGATAAATAGGAATATAATTACTGCGACCAGGGAGATAAGGGATCCAATAGATGATACTGTATTTCACAGGGCGTAAGCGTCGGGGTAATCAGAGTATCGTCGTGGTATTCCGGCTAGGCCTAGGAAGTGTTGGGGGAAGAATGTTAGGTTTACACCAATAAATATTACACCAAAGTGAATTTTTGTTCAGGTGTCATTTAGGGTATATCCTGAAAATAGCGGGAATCAGTGGACAAAGGCTGCTATAATGGCAAATACGGCACCCATTGATAGTACATAGTGGAAATGTGCAACTACATAATATGTGTCGTGAAGTACAATATCTAGTGATGAGTTGGCTAATACAATTCCTGTTAGTCCTCCTACTGTAAAAAGGAAAATGAACCCCAGGGCTCATAGCATGGGTGTGTCCCATTTGATAGAGCCGCCGTGCAGTGTGGCAAGCCAGCTAAATACTTTTACACCGGTTGGGATGGCAATAATTATTGTTGCAGATGTGAAGTATGCACGGGTGTCTACATCTATCCCGACAGTAAACATGTGATGGGCTCACACAATAAAACCAAGAAGGCCGATAGCCATCATAGCTCAAACCATTCCTATATAGCCGAATGGCTCTTTTTTACCAGCGTAATAGGCTACAACGTGTGAAATAATTCCAAACCCGGGTAAAATAAGAATATACACCTCGGGGTGACCAAAGAATCAGAACAGATGTTGGTACAGGATTGGGTCTCCCCCTCCTGCTGGGTCGAAGAATGTCGTGTTAAGATTTCGATCTGTGAGAAGTATAGTAATTCCGGCGGCTAGAACTGGAAGTGAGAGAAGCAGGAGTACAGCTGTTACTAGTACAGCTCACACGAATAAAGGCGTTTGGTACTGGGAGATGGCTGGAGGTTTCATATTAATAGTGGTAGTAATAAAATTAATTGCCCCCAGAATTGATGAGACACCTGCTAAGTGAAGTGAAAAAATTGTAAGGTCTACGGATGCTCCTGCGTGAGCAAGATTACCTGCGAGTGGTGGGTAAACTGTTCACCCTGTCCCCGCCCCGGCTTCAACACCAGAGGAGGCCAGTAGCAGAAGGAATGATGGGGGGAGAAGTCAGAAGCTTATGTTATTTATTCGTGGGAATGCCATGTCAGGTGCTCCAATCATTAATGGTACTAGTCAGTTTCCAAACCCACCAATGAGAATTGGTATTACTATAAAGAAAATTATTACAAAGGCGTGGGCAGTAACGATAACATTATAAATTTGGTCATCGCCTAGAAGTGATCCGGGTTGACTAAGCTCGGCTCGAATAAGAAGGCTTAAAGCAGTCCCCACTATTCCAGCTCAGGCACCAAATACAAGATAAAGGGTACCAATGTCTTTGTGGTTTGTAGAAAAGAATCAGCGCGTAATTGCCACAGGTAGGGTAGCCGAGTATCAGGCGGTGGGTTGTAGCCCCGAAGACAGAGGTTTAAGTCCTCTTCCTATCATCAGCCCCGTGGTGAAGAAACACGTTGGATTGCAAATCCAGAGACGTAGAGTAATACTCTGCCGGGGCTTTTCCCGCCTTTTAGGCCAACGGCGGGAAAAGTAGGTGGATGCTCGCTGGCTTGAGCGCTTAGCTGTTAACTAAGAGTTTGTAGGATCGAGGCCTTCCCATCTAGTAAGGCCTTAGTTTAATAAAAACATTTGATTTGCAATCAGAAAATGCAAGATAGACTCTTGTAGGTCTTATCCAGGGACTAGAAGATTTTCACTTCTGCTTAGAGCTTTGAAGGCTCTTGGTCTGGTGCTATCCTAAGTCCCTTAAGTGACCAGTATCAGAATGGCCGGAGTTACAGGTAGAAGACCTAGTGCAATTGTGGTTGAAATAGTAAGAGGTAGAGAGGTCTGGGTTGTTTTTATCCGTCAGGGCGTAGTTGAGTTGGTTATGTTTGGGGAAACTGTTAGTGTCATTACATAGCATAACCGAAGGTAGAAATAAAGGCTGAGTAGGGCTGCTAGGGCTATGACTGTGGCGGTGGCTGGGAGACCCTGTTTTGTCAATTCTTGAAGAATTAGTCATTTTGGCATGAATCCTGTTAGTGGTGGTAGCCCGCCTAATGATAATAAGACAAGAGCGGTGGTTGCTGTCAGGATTGGGCTATTTGATCAGGTTATTGCAAGGGTATTAATCTTTGTGGCCGAGGAAATTTTTAGTGTTAGAAATGCTGCGGAGGTTATGAAGATGTAGGTCCCTAGTGCAAGTAGTGTAAGTTGAGGGGCATATTGTAGAACAATAATTATTCACCCCATGTGGGCGATAGAGGAGTAGGCTAAAATTTTTCGTAGCTGGGTCTGGTTCAATCCGCCCCACCCTCCGATTAGGGTGGATATAAGTCCTAAAGAGGTTAATAGAAGGGGGTCAATGGTTTGAGATACTTGGATAATAAGGGCCAGGGGGGCTAGCTTTTGTCAAGTGGACAGGATTAGGCCTGTTAACAGGTCTAGTCCCTGTAGGACCTCTGGTATTCAGAAGTGTATTGGTGCAAGCCCAATTTTAAGTGCCAAAGCGGTAATAATTATAGTGCTGGCGATTGGGCTTGATATATTGTTTATATCCCATTCTCCTGTAACTCATGCATTTGTTGTACTTGCAAACAGGATTATTGCTGCCGCGGTTGCTTGGGTTAAGAAATATTTTGTGGTAGCTTCTACCGCTCGTGGGTGGTGATGCTGTGCTATTAATGGTACAATTGCCAGGGTATTAATTTCTAGCCCTATTCAAGCTAATAGTCAATGGGAGCTAGCAAAAGTTAGGGTGGTGCCTAATCCCAGGCTGGATAATAGAATTATTAGTACGTAGGGGTTCATTGATGGAGGAGGGACTTTAACCGTCATGTTCGGGGTATGGGCCCGAAAGCTTTATTAGCTGACCCCATCTTAGAAAGTGGTGTAGAGGAAGCACTAAGAGTTTTGATCTCTTGGGCATGGGTTCGACTCCCTTCTTTCTAAGAACCGGGGGGATTTTAGCCCCCATAAGCCACTCTATCAAAGTGGTCCCTTGGCATTCGGGCACAGTTCCTAAACTATAGTTGTGGGGGGAGACCCGCTAGTGCAATCGGTAGGGCCACATGTCATAGTACAAGTGCTAGTGTTAATGGTAGGAAGTTCTTCCATACGAGGTGTATGAGCTGGTCGTACCGAAATCGAGGATAGGAGGCCCGGACCCATAGAAATACAACTGATAGGAATGCGGCTTTAATCATAAGGCTAATTGTTGTTAGTTCAGGTATGTTAGGGAAGTGAGAGGACCCTAGGAATAGTACGGCTGACAGGGTATTTATTATGAGAATGTTAGCGTACTCGGCTAGGAAAAATAGGGCAAATGGTCCTCCTGCATATTCTACATTGAAACCAGACACTAGTTCTGATTCACCTTCTGTTAGATCAAATGGTGCTCGGTTCGTTTCGGCTAGGGTTGAAATATACCACATGGCTGCTAGGGGTCATGCTGGGGCTAGCAGTCAAATACTTTCCTGGGCCGTATTAAATGTTTGGAGGGTGTAGCCGCCAGAGAAAATAATAACTGAGAGGAGAATAAGTCCTAGGCTTACTTCATACGAGATTGTTTGAGCTACGGCTCGAAGGGCCCCGATTAGCGCATACTTTGAATTTGATGCTCACCCTGACCCTAGAATAGAATATACTGCTAAGCTCGAGAGGGCTAAAATAAACAGAATTCCTAGGTTTAGGTCAATGATGGGGTAAGGCATTGGTATGGGTGCTCATAGTGTCATGGCGAGGGTTAATGCAAGGATGGGGGTTGCTAAAAATAAAAAGGGCGATGATGTGGAGGGTCGGACGGGTTCTTTAATAAAGAGTTTTACCCCGTCGGCGATGGGCTGTAGCAGTCCGTAAGGTCCTACTACGTTTGGGCCTTTTCGTAATTGCATATATCCTAGGACTTTTCGTTCAAGTAGTGTCAGGAAAGCTACCGCTAATAGGACTGGCACGATGTAGGTTAGGGGGTTAATTAGGTGGTTTATTAAAGTGTTTAGCATAAACTGGGAAGAGGATTTGAACCTCTGGTATAAAGGGCTTAGGCCTTTCGCAATTTACCATGCTCTGCCACCCCAGTATGCCCTTATTTTGGGCGGCAGGGGTTTTGGCCCTCCCTTTATTTAATTTATTTGTTTTCATTAATTAGAGGTGGGGCGTGCTTTAAGTATGGGCCCCTCTTTTCCGATCCTTTCGTACTAGGAAAAGTAGCATTACAGATAGAAACTGACCTGGATTACTCCGGTCTGAACTCAGATCACGTAGGACTTTAATCGTTGAACAAACGAACCCTTAATAGCGGCTGCACCATTAGGATGTCCTGATCCAACATCGAGGTCGTAAACCCCCTCGTCGATATGGACTCTGGGAGAGGATTGCGCTGTTATCCCTAGGGTAACTTGGTTCGTTGATCGGCCATGAGGCCGGATCATTATTGGTCAGATGTTCTGCGGCTTAGAGATGTTTCTCTTGGTTTTAGGGATTTACCCCATTCCACTCGGAGGCTGGTTTTTCCTCCGTGGTCGCCCCAACCGAAGGTAAAATTTTACACCCACTAAGTTCTTGCTTTTTACTGAGTTGTTTAACGTGGTTAAATTTTGTACCTTAAGCTCCAAAGGGTCTTCTCGTCTTGTATTATTATACCCGCTTCTGCACGGATAGATCAATTTCACTGACTGGAAGGGGGAGACAGTTAAGCCCTCGTTTAGCCATTCATACAGGTCTCTATTTAAAAGACAAGTGATTGCGCTACCTTTGCACGGTCAAAATACCGCGGCCGTTGAACCCGTAGTCACTGGGCAGGCTGGACCTCCTATACTTAATTTAGTTGCAGGAGGCGATGTTTTTGGTAAACAGGCGAGGCTTGTGTTTGCCGAGTTCCTTCCCTTTCTTTTAGTCTTTCCTTTAAAAATAGCACTCCAGTGTGGGGTTAACGATTATTTGGTTGTGAGTTTTTCTTGGTTTTTATATTGTTCACAGTACTCTCTTGGGTTGAGTTCGTTATTTTCCAGTGGTTTGTCCGATCTGGTTTACACTTGTGCTTGGAGAAGAACAGGTCTTCTTGTTACTCATTTTAGCATAATTTCTTCCATGCGAGCATGGGATAGCCTGATATCTTTAGGGGAGTAAGATTTTTTATCGGTATAATAAACTTTACTCTGTCTGAGCTTTAACGCTTTCTGTTTAGATGGCTGCTTTTAGGCCCACTAAAACAGTTTGTTTTAAATATTGTGATCTTTATCCTCCTGGTAAGGTTGTATCCTCTGTTAGAGGGGCTGTACCCCCTTTAACTAACTCCCGTACGTTTCCCTTAAAATGACCTTAAGTGTAGGGCTTTGGTCTGGGGTATGCGGGGCTGAACTTCTATCCATTTCTCAGGCAACCAGCTATCACCAGGTTCGGTAGGTCTATCACTTCTACCCGGAGCTCTTCCCACTCTTTTGCCACAGAGACGGGTTAGCCCTAATTTATATAGGCTGTCTCGGGGTAGCTCACCTGGTTTCGGGGTTTCAAACTAAAGGCCTCTTTGCTTGAGTGTACTTACTAAATCATGATGCAAAAGGTACAAGGTTTAATCTTTGTTTTTTGGTGCTTATATGGGTTGTTTCATTTCTCTTTCAGCTTTCCCTTGCGGTACTTTCTCTATTGCTTTGGGTGAACCTTTTCTGTCTCCCATACTCAGGTAAAAAAATGGTTTAATTTTTGGGGGTAGGTCATGTTTTTTTATGAACATTGTTGGGTTAAAATTAGTGATTAAGCTAGCTGTTTGGCTCAGGGTGATCCAATTTGCATGGATGTCTTCTCGGTGTAAGTGAGATGCTTAACTAACTCAGCCACGCCCTGGGTTTAATCCAAGTGCACCTTCCGGTACACTTACCATGTTACGACTTGCCTCCCCTTGTCAGTGCTTTGATATTACGTATTTTTAATGCGTGTTGACAGGGGAGAGTGACGGGCGGTGTGTACGCGCCTTAGAGCCGGGTTCAAAAGGACACTCTGTTTCCTTTTTACTACTAAATCCTCCTTCAAGCACTATTTCATGTTGCATGTCCGTAGTGTTCTGTGATAGAAAATGTAGCCCATTTCTTCCCTCTTCGTGCGCTACACCTCGACCTGACGTTCTGGGTTGTGCCCATTTTGCTTACTTTTATTGCCTTCACAGGGTAAGCTGGCGACGGCGGTATATAGGCTGGGGTGGCTAGAAGTGGTGAGGTTTAACGGGGGTTATCGGTTCTAGAACAGGCTCCTCTAGGGGGGTCTAAGGCACCGTCAGGTCCTTTGGGTTTCAAGCTGATGCTCGTAGTACCCTGGCGGACGTCTAATTGTAGTTCGACGTCTGGGTTTATGGCTGAGCATAGTGGGGTATCTAATCCCAGTTTGTTTCTCAGCTTTCGTGGAGTCAGATGGGTTTTGTTAAAGCTACTTTCGTGCGGTTGGGCTTCGGACACCTAGAAGCGTATGACGGCCAAAGGGCCATTTGGCTTTATTATTACCTTCTTTCTTAACCACCCTTTACGCCGTAATAATATCAACTAGGGCCTCTCGTTTAACCGCGGTGGCTGGCACGAGTTTTACCGGCCCTCTTAGCCCTGACTGAGTCAAGTTTTCACTTATGGCTTAATGTCTATCACTGCTGAATTCCCTTGGGGGTGTGGCTTGGCTAGGCGTCTTGGGCTAAAATTTGTGCCTGATGCCCGCTCCTTGTCCCCGGGTGGGGGATTGAGGGCATACTCACGGGATTGCGGAGACTTGCATGTGTAAGTTGGGCTAGAGCTGATAATAAGGTCAGGACCATGCCTTTGTGCATGCGGAGCTTCTTAGGGCCCATCTTAACATCTTCAGTGTTATGCTTTGTGTTAAGCTACGCTAGC